AGAAAAGGTATTATCCACGCATATTGATATGTCTGTTCCATAAAAAAAGTTTTTTTTCTTAATTAATTGTTTCCGATTCACCGGATCTTAGCTCTTTCGAAAAAGTAAATAAAAAATAAAGATATGCACTAACTTATTTAATAATTTATATTTATATTAGTATTTATTCTGAGTCTTTTCAAAATTGTTCAAATATGCAAAACAAGAAGTTACAATTGGTCAAATGATATAACCAAGTGACATATAAAAACGAATACTTATAATAGGAAAGTAGGAAAATAAAAAATATTATTAATATTCATAGAGCAAGGATAAAATTTTAGGCTAAAAAGAGTACTTGATGCTAATATGAATTAGAGGATTAACTAAGGTCGTTGGTCTAATGAAATAAAACCTCTTGATTTTAGTTAGTTTATTTAAACTCATTAACTAATTCATTATGGGATTTATTGTTTTCCATTTCAATCAAAACAATTTATTAGGAATATTTGGAAAGTTTATAAGATTATAGCTCTAAAATGCACTTTTTATCGAGCAAGGATAAAAAATGACTGAGATCCTTTTTTATCAAACTACATACCCTTTAACAGATTTTTTACTAGTCTCATTCGAGTTTTAAAGTTTAGGTGTATTTTTGTTTTCAAGTTTTACTAAAAAAAGACTCAATTTATTAGGCAAAAGTTTACAAGGTATTTTATTACATGTAAATAAAATATAGAATGACTAAAATAAAGGTATTTTAGGTTCTTTATTTCTTTTGATTTCTATCCCATAGCAGATGAGATATAAACAATGAGAACTAAGAGTTCAAAACCAAAAATTTTTGGTTTTACAAATAGTGTATGGAATCAAAATTTTGTTATTTCGAGTCATTTTTTATTTTCACGGATCTTTGACGTATCTAGATTTCTATGAAGAGAATCTTTTATAAAAAAAAATAGATAATGAATATAAGATAAGAAATAATAATTCGTTTTGAACAACAGATGTCTTTCACATCCAACTATAACAATGACTAACTTCTTCTTTTTTAAATGGCAGTTCCAAAAAAACGTACTTCGATATCAAAAAAGCGTATTCGTAAAAATATTTGGAAAAGGAAAGGATATTGGGCGGCATTAAAAGCTTTGTCATTAGGGAAATCTCTTTCTACCGGGAATTCAAAAAGTTTTTTTGTACGACAAACAAATAAGTCCTAAAATATTGGAATAATTTGGAATGGATTTGACTAAAAAAATTGGATCAGTAATTAATATCATTAATATCTCAGTAATTTGTTAATTTTATATTAAAGTTAATATTTTAATATTAAAGTTAATATAAAATTAACAATTGGCAGTTCCTATTCTAATCAATATGAAATAGACTCTTAATCTTATAAAAAGAAGAAGTATTCTTCTTTCTAAATTATAAAATAAATATATATAAGATTTTTTATTTGAATTTTTTAGTATATTTTCATTCAGATTTTGGTGGTGGGGAGTCTTCTTTTCCCCATCGACCTTTAAAAGAATAAATAATGAAAAAATTTTATATTTATCAGGAAGGGTATATAGAATATTTTTAGTTCAAATTAATTAATTGTTCAAACTAATCCATTCCGTGTTAAAGATTTTTGGATAACTTTCTGACTTCTTAATTTATTATATATACCATATTTAATGTATTTTCCATATATATCCAATTTTCAGCCCAATGAATAATCAATAAAAGAACTTAATTGTTGAGATATTATTATATGTACAAGTGGCAATTTGGAGTAATACAAAATAGACATATTTTAGATTCATTGATAAAATTGAGTTTGTGTTTCAAATTGAATTTATTAAATAAGATAAACCAGAAATAATGACAATAAAAGAAAAAAGTTTTTTAGTCTATCGAAGAATTCTATCGTTGCAAGAGTCGTATTTTAGAATCGGCTAAACTACGTCAAAGCCCTAAAACCAGACACCTTAAAGAAACTACTGAACCTTTAAATTGACTTTTTTGAACTCTTTTTTTTTTTACTAAAAAAAACTTATTTGAGTGAATTGACTTGTTCAATCTCGACGATTGAATATAAATAGGTTATTATGAGTTCGAGCAAGCCGCTATGGTGAAATCGGTAGACACGCTGCTCTTAGGAAGCAGTGCTAGAGCATCTCGGTTCGAGTCCGAGTGGCGGCATGCCATCTTCTAAAAGATATCAAATAGATCCTATAATAAAATTAAATTAAATTCCCAATTTCTATTTCTTAATTAATACGGGGGGATCCCCCGTTTTTTCATTTTTATGATATTTTCAACTTTAGAGCATATATTAACTCATATTTCCTTTTCTATTGTTTCAATTGTAATTACAATTCATTTGATAAGCTTATTGGGCAATCAAATTAGAAAACCATATTATTCCTCAGAAAAGGGGATGATAGCTACTTTTTTATGTCTAACAGGATTGTTAATAACTCGTTGGATTTATTCGGGCCATTTTCCACTAAGTGATTTATACGAATCCTTA